TAGATAATCATAGTGGATGATAACATCACTGTTCCCACCCCTATTGCAGAACCGTACATGAGATTTTCATCTCATACGGCTCCTCAAAGGTCACAAATAAATCTAAGGACCCGCCCATTATTATTTTTCTGGATATGTTTGTAGGATAGAATAGATAGATAGAGATAAAAAAATCCATCGTAAGGTCCCTATTAGACACTGGAATTCTGTCTGCTATATTTATAATAAAGTGCTTCTGAATTCATCTTATCTTTTAATAATTTAAATTCTTCTTTGTTGAATAATAACTTAATCCTTGAATAAAATATTTCTTGTAACAATATCAATAGACATTTCAACCTAACCTTTTCAATTACGAAAAATTAGACCCTGCATTAGTTCACGAATCATGACAAAAATTCTATCTCTATATAGAGATAGAAAAAAAAAGATTTTTCTAGTGCATTCAGTCTTTCTTTTTTTTTCATTCCTATTCTCCTTTCTCAAAAAAAGGGACCTTAAACAAAGTTAAAGGATTACTTCGTTCTTGATAGTTATTTACTTAATCGGTGAATAGAAGTATACTCTGGATCGGAATCATGGGAAGTACTCCTTAATCATTTCTACCAATTTAAAGCCCCACTTAGAATTCTTTTTATAAAAAAAAATACACTTACAAAATCTCTATTACGAATCCTTTGTGTACTTTAGTGTTCCTAGCTATCCACTCATTTTTATGAATCTACTTTCGGGTAATATATACATATATATATAGTAATAGTATATATATAGTAATAGTATAGTATAGTAAAATATATTAAAAGCCTCATAAAGTTGATCTTTTGAACCCGCTTCAAGTCATGATGATTAATCAATCAATCTTGGGGTAAATAGTCTCTAATACTTATGTTTACTTTTCTTGACTCTTGTACATAGGAAATGAGATTCAATCTTTTACTGCAAATTTATAAGCCGTTTCTTTCACTCATATAACTATCTGGTTTCCTTCATCAACCCCCGAATAATATAAAAAAAAAAACTAAAATATATATTAAATAAATCATCTTCCTAGAAAGAAAAGAAGTAGGGGGCTCTTAACGAATCACACGTAGAGATATTGATAACACACATAGAGTTAATGGTATTTCATAACTAATTGATTGAGCAGCAGCTCGTAGACCACCTAAAAAAGAATATTTATTATTGGAGCCATATCCTGACATAAGAAGGCCGACAGGAGCAATACTTGAAATAGCAATCCATAAAAAAACACCGATACTGAGATCGGCTAGAACAAGACGATACCCAAAAGGAATTACTAAATAACTTAATAAAATTGCTATGACTGCTATAGATGGTCCAATACTAAATAAACGAGTATCTCCTCTAGATGGAAGAAGATTCTCTTTGAAAAGTAATTTTGTACCATCTGCTATAGCTTGAAGAACTCCTAAAGGTCCTGCGTATTCAGGACCAATACGTTGTTGTATACCCGCGGATATTTCTCTTTCTAACCAAACAATAACTAGTACACCTATTGTGATTCCTAATACAGGAGTAAAAATAGGGATAAGCATCCATATGATCCCATAGACTTCTTTTAAGGATTCCAATCTAGAAAAAGAATTGATAGCTTGTAATTCTGTTGTTTCTATTATCATTTTAACGATCAACTTCTCCCATAATAATATCTATACTACCTAGTATCGTCATAATATCAGCCAATTTCATTCTTTTAACTAACTGAGGAAGAATTTGCAAATTAATAAACCCCGGCGGGCGAATTTTATATCGCCAAGGGAAAACACCCTTATCTCCTATCAGAAAAATTCCCAATTCTCCTTTTGGTGCTTCGACTCTCGCATAAAGTTCTTGCTTCGACAATTCAAAAGTCGGAGAGGGTTTTTTACTAATGAATCGATAGTCAAACTCATTCCATACAGTATCTTTTACTCTATCAAAGCGGCGGATTTCTAAATTTTCATAGGGCCCTCCCGGAATTCCTTCAAGGGCCTGTTGAATAATTTTTATGGATTCTGTCATTTCACTAATTCGTACTAAATAACGAGCTAATGAATCGCCCTCTTTTTGCCATTGGACTTCCCAATCAAACTCGTCGTAACACTCGTAATGATCAACTTTACGAAGATCCCATTGTATTCCGGAAGCTCGTAGCATTGGTCCCGACAAACCCCAATTTATTGCTTCCTCTCCGCCAATAATGCCTACTCCCTCAACTCGTTCTAAAAAAATGGGATTCCGTGTAATAAGCTTTTGATATTCAGCAATTCCTGTTAAAAAATAATCGCAAAAATCCAAACATTTTTCTATCCAGCCATGGGGTAAATCAGCAGCGACTCCACCAATACGAAAATAATTGTGCATCATTCGCATACCGGTGGCAGCTTCGAATAGGTCATAAATCAATTCTCTTTCTCGAAAAATATAGAAGAAAGGGGTCTGTGCCCCAATATCTGCCATAAAAGGGCCAAGCCATAACAAATGCGAAGCTATACGACTTAACTCCAACATAATGACTCTGATATAACTAGCCCTTTTAGGGACTTGAATATTGCCCAATTGCTCTGGCGCATTTACAGTTATTGCTTCTGTGAACATAGTAGCTAAATAATCCCAACGTGTTACATAAGGCAAATATTGTATAATTGTTCGATTTTCTGCAATTTTTTCCATACCTCTGTGTAAATAACCCAATATGGGTTCACAGTCAATAACATCTTCACCATCTAGAGTAACAATGAGTCGAAGAACACCATGCATTGATGGGTGGTGAGGTCCCATATTGACTATCATGAGGTCTTTTCTTGTAGCTGGTACAGTCATAGGTTTTTCCTGATTCATTCTTCCATGAATTGCTGAAAGCGAAAAGAAGTTCATCAAACTTTTAATCAAACTAACTCTTTAAATTAACGAGTTTTTCTCTCTCGAATATTCAACTGCCCTATTAATTCTTTATAACGTGCTCTATTTTTTTTTGACAAATAAGCCAGTAGCCGTTGACGTTTTCCCAGAATTTTCCGCAGACCTCTCTGAGATAAATAATCTTTTTTGTGCAATTCCAAATGTGAAGTAAGTCTTCGTATCTTGTTGGTGAAACTTACTACTTGAAATTCAACAGATCCACTGTTTTCTTTGTTTTCTTCTTGTTCTTGCAAAATAATTGAAATAAATGAATTTTTTACCATAAAAGAATTTCACACTCCCCTTTTTACAGATATTTATTTTATTGATCAGTAATAATAATGTCAGAAATTTTAATGTAGTATACACAATAATCATAATTTATTTATTATAGATTCCTATTTTTATCAATTAACATTACTAAATCCGATTTTGGAGTTCATTTGGATAGTGATACAAAAAGACGATATCAAATAGTTTAGTACAAAGATTAATTTATAGCTTTAATTGATTGATACGCCATTTCCTTATTATTGCAGTATCCTAGACTGGGATGTAAGACAGCGAATATTTGTATCGGGTTGCTTGCATATAACATGGATATTTACAGATCATCGACAGAAGAAAAAAGAAAAAGATGATTGATAGAATAGAACACCAGAATATATAGGAAACTCAAAATTTAAATCAGGGATACATAGATATCCTTAACATACTCAAACGGCTCCCATTATTGGTATCAAACCAATAGCGATTCATACAAGCTAAATCTTCTAATCGATAATTAGGCCAAAAAAAGAACTTTAATTTAATTAATTCATTTTTTTTTCTGTCGATATTTTTACTTTCAGCCAAAAATTGACTCCAGTTTTTTAGCCTGTTCTCCTTGCAAAATAATTTATTTTTATGCACACCATTCTGATTCTTTAAATTCAAATTGAAAGAAATTAGAATTCTCAATTCTCTACGACGTCTAGACGATAAAATCTTTTCAGGAACAAGCAAATCAGAAGTCTTTTTGTCTCTATTTAGAGTTTTTATTTTATGTCTTGGAATGGATTCATCAAAATTTTTCTTAGCAACATTTTTTGGGTTTCGGTTACTTTGGTGCTTACTTTTATGAACCAATGAAATACCTATTATTTGATACATAAAAAACTGTCCGTCATTTTTTACAGATAGACGGGCAGGTTCCATAATTAATATTCCCTTTTTCGTTAATTGTGTAAGATTTAAACGCCTCCTCATTATATCCAGATTAATTTCTTTTCTTTGAATATAGGATATAGTAATTTTTCTTACATTTATGAGGCTAACCAGGAGACCATATATCTGGATATTATTCATCATTTTTTGATTCAATTGATTCAAACGTCCAGTCCATCTTAACTGCAAAGGAAAATCTCCTTTAAGGAATATTTTTAGTTTTTCAATCGATTCTAAAAAATATTCTTCAATATTGTTTTGCTTCTTTAATTCAAAATATTGTTTTGAATTTGCTGGGCTAAAATTTAAAAAATTATAATCCTGCTCTTGCTTTGCCTTGCTATTTTGATTTTCACTAAAATTTGGTTTTATATTCAAATTAAAAAAAAGTAAGTTGCTTGGGATAAACCAAGGTTTCTCTTTATATTTATGATATAGTATCACAAACTCTGGAAAGAAAAAAACTTTCGGATTTGATATGAGGTGATTTAAAATTAAGAATTTTTCATTCATTCCCATCCAATCAAAAGACATTTCCATCCAATCAAAAAAGACCCTTTTGTAATTCATTTCGCAATTTGAATCAATTGGAAGATAAAAAATATGAAATTGATCCTTTATTTGGTCCTTATTAGGTTCAACCTGAATTTTTGTATTAAATTTCCACCCCAAATATTTTCTATCCGTATTTTTTTCCATATATATAATATCACTTTTTCCTAGATAATTCTTCATAGGAATATTCTTGAGTATGTTAAAAAAGTTTTCTTTATTTCTGGTGGAATTTTCCTGCTTCTTATTTCTTTCTAATGATGTTCTGTAAAGACAGGATTTCTTCTTAGTTTCAGAATGAATATATTTATATGATAAAAGATCATATCTATAGTTTTTTTCAAAATTATCCTCTTTATTTGATAATAAATAGACTTTCAAATTTTGTTTTTTTTTGTAATCAAAAAAAGGGTCTTTTTCATAGGAATACCATTTCTTTAAATCATTATTTTGAGAGGTATTTATCCCATTTCCCCATTTTTGGGGGACTAATCTAGACCATGTAATCTGAGATAAATCGTATTGATAATGACCTCTTAACCAGTTTTTCCATGGATTCATTCCATAATTTGGAAGTTTCTTATGTCTTATTTCGGAATCAAATATTCCTTGTCTTCCAAAAAAATCCTTTATTTCATTCTTAAGAAAAAAAGATGGTCCATTATATTGAAGAATAGATCTTACCTTATTGAAGTTAATTGCTTGGGCTTGTGATAATTTTAAAAATACAAATTTTTGTGACAAGTAAGATAAATCAAAAAAAATATGTGACTTTCGCTTACTATTTCTAAGATTATCAAATATCTTTTTTATAGTCATAGGCGAAATAAAGTCAATTTTATTTTGTTTTGTTTTATTAATCCTTTCTTGATCTTGATTTCTTTTATTATTGTCAATGTATTTCTCAACAATTTTTTTTGTTGATTCCATAAAAAGGTATAGAGTGATTCTGCGCATATTAATATTAATGATACATAGAAAGATATCAATGTATATTTTTTCAATGCAAAATTGAATTAATAATTCAATATTTTTTCTTTTTAATAGTTTCCAAATTTTTGGAGGTGATTCTCCATTATTCTTTTTATTTTTTTTCATTATTTCTATTTGATTTCTGATTGTGTTTCTTCTATCAATTCTATGTTTCATTTCTTCTTTTGCCTGTAAATAATTTGTCCAACCTGTAGCTCGATTTTGACTAAGTGATTCATGAATTATCTTATTACTGATTATAGAATCATTTTCTGTTTGAGTTTGACTTGATTCATATATTTCTCTCGGTATAAATAATGGAATTTTTGTTCCTTTTAAAAGTTCTTTTATTATTTGTTTTACAAATAAAACAGCTTTTGTTTGTTTCTTTGTTATTTTTTTAAAAACTCTTCGAACTCTAAAATTGAATTTTCTGATTTCGACTTTATAGTCTATATCTTTAAAAATAGGTTCAAAAAAGGAAGGTGTTTTTCGAGGAGGCCCAAAAGGATATTCTGTTTCCATTCCCAAAACTGTTAAAAAACAAGAATCAAAATCATCCTGTTGCTTTCGATCGCTATCAGAGAGTCGTAGTTTAGATCTGTGCCAAGGTTTCAAATGAAAAGGATATAGGATTTTGATCTGAAAACCTTCTCTTAACCAATTTTTAGGAAATTCCGTTTTGGAGAATTGAAGACCATTATAGCTGCACTTTAGATAAATTTCTCTATTCCAATCTTGGAAATCCTCATACCATTCCGGGGATTGACGTAATAAAATACGGCCAATATTCTTAACTATTATGAATAAGGGTAATTTAATATATCTTCTAAAAATTGATTGAGCTAGTAACAGAACACTTCTTGTTTTTTGTGCATATGGAATGTTATCCCAGAATTCCATTGCGTCTTCCTGGTTATTTTTTTTTATTTGGAATTGTTGATCTAAAATTTCGAATTCTGACTTTTTACCCAACCAGTCTCTAATATTAAAAAAAAGTTTAATTAGGTTGGATATAGGAAAAGGAAAATCCTCCAATTTTTCCAAAAAAAGGGGGGAATGGGGATTTCCTTGAGAGGGTCCCCAAATAACCATTTTACGCCTTTGAACGCGCATAGATCCTTTTATTATGGCTCGACGAAAATCCGGTTCTTCTAAATAACTTATAAAACCCGAATCTCTATTAAATTTTCTATAAAGATTATAATTCTTGAAATGAGACTTCTTAAAACTTCGTCTGGAACGGGTTAAAAAAGCTATACGTTTAAATCTTCTTGTTCGAAGCTGGTGATCCAGCCCTTGCATTATGCCTTGTTCTTTTCGTCGTTTTTTAAAATGTTGTTCCAACTCATTGATTAATTTGTATGACCATCGAGGGGGTTTTTTACCTATTTTGTTTATTCCAATAGATTTTTTTTCACGCTTAGGGTTAGTTAGAATTGCGTTCAATGAAAACTTTAACCTATTTTTTGAATCTATTTTTACTTGTTTTTTTTCTGATCTTTCGGTTTTCTGTTGATATTCTGGAGAATTAGGATAGGGAAGAAGGATATCATGAATTTGATTTAGTTCAGATGTTTCTGTGCAATTTTCTATCGAAGTTTCGTTTATGATTGAAGAAGAAAAAAATTTCTTCGTTCTTCCACGATACGTCCCATTTAAAAAGGGATCATACATTTTAACTAGGCAATTTTTGTTTTGAGGCTCAGTATTACATAATTTAACTAGGAAATTTTTTTTGTTTTTAGTCTCAGCATTATACAATCTAGTTTTTGTTTCAAGTATATTTAGAGAAAGAAATACTGTCTCTAAAGTCTCAATTCTATTTATAAATTCATTATTTAAGTTGTTATTTTTCTCTTTATTAGT